AAGCGGTATATAAGGCATACCCAGTAAAGCTTACAAGTAAACCGGATATGGAGATGGCGACTAGGGTTGCTGTTTCCATTTTTTCGATAATTTCAAGATCACAAAGGATCACGATAATGTCGTTTATTTACAACTACAACGGAATGGTATACAAAGTCAACAGATTTCAACCCATGATAAAAGAGGATTTATGGCTACAAAAACCGTTGAGAGTAGTTCTAGATCTGGGCCAAGACGAACTGGCGTAGGGAGTTTATTGAAACCATTGAATTCGGAATATGGAAAAGTAGCTCCAGGGTGGGGGACTACACCACTTATGGGAGTTGCAATGGCTCTATTTGCAATATTTCTATCTATTATTTTAGAAATTTATAATTCATCTGTTTTACTGGATGGAATTTCAATTAATTAGTTCATAAAAACTATGAAGTCTTAGTTTTTCAATCAAAAAAGATTATTTTACTTATACTTACTTAATGCTTAAAATACTTAATACTTCAACTTAAGATTACCTAAGACTTGGATTTATAGACCATTCTGGCAGTTCGATCGTGAAATTTATTTGTTTCGATATTTCATTTCCGGAATATGAGCGTGTGACTTGTTATAATTGATCCTATTGATAATACAGAGAATGGACCTGTCATCTCTATCAAGATGATTCTACCTCGTCAGATATTTATTCTAGTCTCTGGAGCACGGACTATATAGAATAGATCAAGAAAAGAAATATTTGAACTATGATTCATACCTATTATTCAGACCTCGCAACCGGATTAAAAAAATGGAAATAGGTCTTTTAGAAATCAAACAATTTTTTCCTTCATACTTCTTTTGACCGAAAGAAATCTCTTTCTCTAGATTTTGTTGAGTTATTACATTCATTAAAGAAGTGATGATCAAATGGTTTTTACTCAGAAAACCTTTGAGTTTAGCTTTGGTTTTCTTAAATCATCGTGGTTTTAGTATGAATCTGAGGTTTCAATTGATTCATAGGGTCTCAACAAGAGAATTCCTATCAAAAAAAAAGATAGGGAAGAGAAGATTCAAGAGGCCTGTCAGGATTAACATAAAGAAAGATGGATGAGCCAACTTGAGATTGTATTTCTTGGCATTATCATCACAAAGAAGAGATTCCGGATTTTTCTTACTTCGTATCTTTTGGTCAAATCGAGTCAAGCGGCTAAGCCACAAGAAGTTTGAAACTCTCTATTCCATATCCGTTGAAACTAGTATTTGTGTGTTTCGGCTTGAGCCGTACGAGATGAAATTCTCATATACGGCTCTCAGAGGGGGAGTCTTTCTTGGGTTACCTATCTCAATAAAGTATATGATTGGTTCGAGGAACGTCTCGAGATTCAAGCGATTGCAGATGATATAACTAGTAAATATGTTCCTCCTCATGTCAACATATTTTATTGTCTAGGGGGAATTACACTTACTTGTTTTTTAGTACAAGTAGCTACGGGTTTTGCTATGACCTTTTACTATCGTCCAACTGTTACAGAGGCTTTTTCCTCTGTTCAATACATAATGACTGAGGCCAACTTTGGTTGGTTAATTCGATCAGTTCATCGATGGTCAGCAAGTATGATGGTTCTAATGATGATCTTGCACGTATTTCGTGTGTATCTTACGGGTGGGTTTAAAAAACCCCGCGAATTAACTTGGGTTACAGGGGTGGTTCTGGCTGTATTGACCGCATCTTTTGGCGTAACTGGTTATTCCTTACCTCGGGACCAAATTGGCTATTGGGCAGTAAAAATTGTAACAGGCGTGCCTGAAGCTATTCCTATAATAGGATCGCCTTTGGTAGAATTATTACGTGGAAGTGCTAGTGTGGGCCAATCCACTTTGACTCGTTTTTATAGTTTACATACTTTTGTATTGCCTCTTCTTACTGCCGTATTTATGTTAATGCACTTTTCAATGATACGTAAGCAAGGTATTTCGGGTCCTTTATAGAGAAGGCAGATCATAGATATTTGTAATTTATCATATCGGGGAGGAACAAGAGTCTTTCATTGCTACAAATATGGATTATTGAAAAATAAGGCATGTTATTTGGATACTTCTATTCAACTCTGAAGTATTGTTTCTTTGATACGAATCGAATAGTTGAAGTAGATTTTCCTAAAAGAGGATGGATTATGGGAGTGTGTGACTTGAACTATTGATTGGTCCATGCAGATATATGATTTTATCCGCCACGTTGGAATTCACAACCCAATGTGTCTCCGCATCCAACCATCAATCACGTAAGTCCCTTTATGTAGCATAGGATAGGCCGGTTCGCTTGAGGAGAATATTTTCTATGATCATACCCGAATCATGTCATGCATGAACAGGCTCCGTAAGATCCCTAGAATAAGTGATGTGGAATCCAATGTTCTATTTATTCCTTCCACTTTGTTTAATTTTTCTTTTTTTTTAGTAATTTTCTTATAATTAATTGCTAGTATTAGTATTTCGTATTAATTTGATAGTAATCTTAGTAAGTTTTTTATAGTATGTAGATGCATTCATTTCCTCTGCATCGACCCTGATCTATGATACTATCGGAGTTAAATAAGGGATCTAAGGAAGCACAGGGGCTAGACTTTATTAGTAACAAGTAAAAACTTTGTATTTTTGTATGTAACACAATCGAGATGTTGTGGGGATAAATACCAACCAAAAGACATGAATGAGACAATCCAAAAAGCACTTGATCATGATCGAATTTGTAAGCCTACTTGGATATTGAGCATTTCCTTGTTGCCAGAACTGAATTCTTTACAATGAATCGTTGCAACTCGGGGAAATGGAATTTGAGAAATCTTTTCTTACATAGAGTCATTCTACATTATATATGTAGATATGTATGAAATATAGATATTCTATGGACCTAGGACCTATTTATGTTCTATGGATCTATTTCTGTAATTCTTTTGATTCTTGCTCGAGCCGGATGATAAAAAATTATCATGTCCGGTTCCTTTGGGGGATGGATCTACAATAATTCACCTATCCAAATAACAAAGAAACCTGATTTGAATGATCCTGTATTAAGAGCTAAATTGGCTAAAGGGATGGGACATAATTATTATGGAGAACCTGCATGGCCCAATGATCTTTTATATATTTTTCCAGTAGTAATTTTAGGCACTATTGCATGTAATGTGGGCTTAGCAGTTCTAGAGCCGTCAATGATCGGTGAACCGGCGGATCCGTTTGCAACTCCGTTGGAAATATTACCCGAATGGTACTTTTTTCCCGTATTTCAAATACTTCGCACAGTACCCAATAAGTTATTGGGTGTTCTTTTAATGGTTTCAGTACCAATAGGATTATTGACAGTACCTTTTTTGGAGAATGTCAATAAATTCCAAAATCCATTTCGTCGTCCAGTAGCTACAACAGTCTTTTTGATCGGTACCGCAGTAGCTCTTTGGTTAGGTATTGGAGCAACTTTACCTATTGAGAAATCCCTAACTTTAGGTCTTTTTCAAATTGATGAAACCGTTAAATACCACGACATAGGTATCTAAGGAAGATCCCCTTCTGGATCTTCCCTAGATACATCTATCTTATTATGATCTATTCTGCAAATATATGGACCGTGTCGAAGATTAAAAACTAATTCTATTCTTTTTTATTTCTAAAAACTAAAAAATGAAAAAAAGTCCAATGGATTTAAAATGAAAACTTTTTCTTAGGTAAATTGATTGCAAAATGCTTCTGTAGAGTGCCCAATATCTGTTTTACATCTTCTATGCGAAAATCTTCCATTTTCATAAGATCTTCTTGACTGTGACTCAAAAGGTCCAATAATGTATGTATATTGGACCTTTTGAGACAATTATAGGTCCTGGAAGACAATTCTGATTGGTCAATAAAAATACATGTCAATGGAATTCCTTTTTTGTTTTTCTTAAGATTAGTGAATCTGTCTTGAAAGGAAAAAAGGGGTAGATTCCATCTGTTTTCATTTTCCTTGAAATTCATGTCCTCTTCCTCTGCATGTAGAAAAGGAATCAATAAATCAATCAAATTACGAGAAGCTTCATAAAGTGCTTCTTTAGGAGTTAAACTTCCATTCGTCCATATTTCTAGAAAGAGTATCTCTTGTTTTTCATTCCCATTCCCATAAGAATGAATACTATGATTCGCATTTCGAACAGGCATAGATACAATATCTATAGGATAACTTCCATCGTGAGAGTCATTTGTGGATTTCATACGATATCCGCGATCTCTATTGATTTGTAATTCAATACACAAATCAATTGGTTCTGTCAGGTTAGCTATATGCTGTGTCGTGTCAACTATTTCTACAGAAGGTGGTGAGATGATATCTTGAGCTGTTATGTATTTTGGACCCCTGACGCAAATGGATGCGTCCCTAACTCCATAGAGATTACTTCTCAATACAATCTCTTTCAAATTTATTAAAATCTCATGTACTGATTCTTCAATACCCGCTATCGTAGAATATTCATGCAGCACATTTTCAGATTTTGCACGTGTGATATATGTTCCTTCTATTTCTCCAAGTAAAGCCCTTCGCATAGCAATACCTATAGTATAGGCTTGACCTTTCATAAGCGGGGACAGAACAAAACGACCATAATAAAGACGCTTGCTGTCTACTCTTGATTCAACACATTTCCACTGTAGTGTTCGAGTGGATCCTGCTACTTCTTCTCGAACCATACTATTATTTTTCTTTTCTTTATGATTATTGGATCAGATCATTGAATCATTTATTTCTCTTGGAATATCTTGAATTCTTATTTCTACACACGTCTTTTTTTAGGGGGGCGACATCCATTATGCGGCATGGGTGTTACATCACGTACGAAACTTAATAGCATCCCATTTCTACGAATGGCTCGTAATGCCGCATCTCTTCCGAGACCTGGACCTTTTATCATAACTTCTGCTCGTTGCATACCCTGATCAACTAATGTACGAATAGCATTAAATGCCGCGGCTTGAGCAGCATAGGGTGTTCCTTTTCTTGTGCCTCTGAATCCAGAAGTACCTGCGGAAGCCCAAGAAACCACCCGACCTCGTACGTCTGTAACAGTTACAATAGTATTGTTGAAACTCGCTTGAACATGAATAACTCCTTTTGGTATTCTACGTTCATTCTTATTTGAACTAATACGTGCATTCTTACGTAAACCAATTTTTGCTATAGGTTTTGTCATATTTTATTAGATCATATTCATAAGAATAAAAGAAAAAGAAAGAAGAATCAGAAATCTACAGAAAGATACGGGGATATCCATTTCATATGAAAACGAATCCTTTCTTCTTTCTTTTTACATGTACATGGGTTTGAAAAAGTACTTGATTTAGAACTTGAGAAGGATTACCCCTGTCTCTGTTTATGTCTCGGATTGGAACAAATGACTATAATTCGCCCCCGTCTACGAATCAAGCGACATTTTTCACAAATTTTACGAACAGAAGCCCTTATTTTCATATTTATCATTCCTTACTTTGATTCTGAATCTATTTTTTTGGAAACAAGAATCAGTTTATTGCATTTTTGAACTTCGAATTATATCCCTACGAAAAGGATGTTTAAAAGAATGATCTAATCATTCGAATCTTTTTTGCGAAGTCTATAAATTATACGTCCCCTGGTTGAATCATAACGACTCATTTCGATTTTGACTCTATCTCCGGGTAGTATACGTATAAAACTGCGCCGGATTCTCCCTGAAATATAACCTAGAATTAGATCTTCATTATCTAACCGAACTCGGAACATACCGTTGGGAAGTGATTCAGTAATTAAACCCTCATGAATCAATTTTTGTTCTTTCATTCCAGGGAACCCCCTTTAAGTATCAACTAATAGAGGAAGAGTTCTATAATTCACTTCTCCTCTCTATTTTACAAATAGTAAGTTCGAGAGAAATTTAGGGTACCCCAGGAGAATCACCATATATAACACAAAATTTCTCCTCCAATCTTTTCTAGTCGAGCTTCTCGATCTGTCATTATACCTCGAGAAGTAGAAAGAATTACAATTCCCATTCCACCTAAAATCTTAGGAATTCGTTGATAGTTGGAATAAATTCGTAGACCGGGTCGGCTTATACGCTTTAAAATCATTTTCTTCCCTTTCCTAGTCTTTCTATGTCGTAAGGTTGAAACCAAGAAATTTTTTTTACTTTCTTGATGTTTTCGAACATTCTCAATAAAACCTTCTCGTAAAAGTATTTTCACAATGTTTTTAGTGATATTAGTAGATACTATTTGAACTCTTCCCTTTTGATCTATGTCAGCATTTCTTATAGAAGTTATTATATCGGCAATAATGTCCCTACCCATGACGAACTATAGTTATTGGTGCCTCCTCATTTTGATATAATCAACATGCTTCTTTTTTGTTTTATTTTTTATTGAATTTTTTTTTTTGAAATTCTTAAATTCTAAAAAATTATTCTAAATCTCAAATATATGCATGAGACACAATCTATTAATCGGATCTATTTCAGATATTTGAATATTCTATTTCTATATATAGAATAGATAGGATATATCCTATTTTCATCTATAAGACTTCGGGTGCTAATGAAACTATTTTAGTAAAATTCAACTGTCGCAATTCCCGAGCAATCGCACCAAAGATTCGAGTTCCTTTTGGATTTCCTTCTTGATCAATGATAACCGCTGCATTGTCATCATATCGTATTATCATGCCGTTGTCACGTTTGAGTTCTTTACACGTGCGTACAATCACAGCTCTAATTATTTCTGATCTTTCTAGAGGCATGTTGGGCACTGCTTCTTTGATTACAGCAACAATAACATCGCCGATATGAGCATATCGGTGATTACCGGTTCCTATGATTCGAATACACATCAATTCTTGAGCTCCACTGTTATCCGCTACATTCAAAAGGGTCTGAGGTTGAATCATATCATTTTTATTTGAATCTCTTATTTCAATGCAAGGGATAATGGAAAAAAGAAATATTGTCTGTCCAGAGATAAAGAAATCTGTGGTTGTTTTTTCATTCTCAATACTCCTTCCTTCTTCTTTTACTTTTGTTTATCTATCCTGAAATAACAAATTGAGTTCGTATAGGCATTTTGCATGCAGCTATTTCCATAGCAGTTTTGGCTACAGTTTCTGATACTCCACTCATTTCATAAAGTATTCGGCCCGGTTTAACAACGGATACCCAATATTCGGGGGATCCCTTGCCCGAACCCATACGTGTTTCTGTAGGTCTTACAGTAACAGGTTTGTCGGGAAAGATACGTACCCATATCTTTCCACCACGACGTGCATATCGTGTCATTGCTCTTCGCCCTGCTTCTATTTGTCTAGCTGTGATCCAAGCAGGTTCAAGTGCCTGAAGAGCATATCTGCCAAAACAAATATGATTGCCTCGGCAAGATATTCCCTTCATTCTACCTCTATGTTGTTTACGAAATCTGGTTCTTTTGGGGTTATAGTTGATGGTTGTTTCTGAATTACATCTCTACTGCAGAGCCGGACATGAGAGTTTCTTCTCATCCAGCTCCTCGCGAATGAAATGATTCAAGAATATTAAATATACACATGTATTTATGTATTTCATTCTATCAAAATGAAAAGAAAGAATATACTAATTTTTTTATATTGAATTTGTTACATAGGTAACTTTATATATAACTAACTAGATAACTAGGTGTGTTTGTTTATATATAAATATAATGCTTCTTTCTTTTATCAATATTTCTAAAGTATTTTAATTTACCTCTATTGAAATTGAATCACGCCAATAAATAAAATTCTTAAATGAAATAAGAATTAAAAATAAAGAAAGGTTTCGCGGGCGAATATTGACTCTTTCCTCCTTCATTTGTAGGATAAATCCATGACCATTCAGAAGAAATCCATTTTTTCTTGGTTCATTTCGCCATCCTACCCAATGAATCATTAGGATTGATTCGTTTTCAAGAAAATCCTATGTAGTCACAGGTTCCATCGTTCCCATAGCTTCTCCATTAATGTTTAGGCCTGAACTCTGCAATGGAGCTCTCAACAAAATCTCTTATTTGTTTCCGAGTCAATCTCCTCAGTTTTTCTTAACCCGAAGCTCAATTAAATTATTTTCTATTTTCTATCTCTATTTTCTATTCTTTATATTATTATTTTATTTATTATTTCTTTTCTTTTATTTATTATTTATTCTATTTTATTCTATGTTTCTATCTTCTTTCTATTTTTTATTTGTATATTTCTTATTCTATTGTATTGTAATTGTATATTTTGTATTTTTATTTTCTATTGATGTTGATGCTTTATAACACTGCCTTTTTTATGGGGTAATTTTTCATAAACCATACATATGGGAATCATATATCATTGAGATCTTTATTCTCTCTTTCTATCATCCTTCCATTTTTCCACATCCCTTTTTTTTTTCACAATTCATAATCAGATTTCTTTTTTATGAAAAAAGAATTTCAGTTGCTACAATGCTACAACTATATGATCGATTCAGTCATATAGTGACTGTTTCTTGGGATCTCGACAATACGAAGCAATAAGTTGGTTATTAGTTTTGAGTTTCTTTAGTTTTGATAGTTACTAAGTTTATAGTGGGGTTAGCCTGTTTTTTTTCAATCTCAATTCTAAAGAAAAAACTAACGAGTCACACACTGAGCATAGCAATTATAATAAAATCTAAATTAAATAAAGGGTAAATCAAATTTTTATTCAACCTTATAGAATTAGAATTGTTCGTTTTTCTTTGATTAAGAAAAAAAGAAAAAGAAGAAAAGAGTTTATAAATTTTTTCTATCGATGACCAGAATGGCGAAATAAAGAAAGGTCCATTCTTTTTTCTTTTCTTATTCTTGGTTTACAAATATCCAAATTTTGATGCCTAAGACTCCATAGATAGTTCTAATTGTATGGGAACAGTGATCGATTTTAGCGCGAATTGTTTGTAAGGGAACCCTGCCTTCTCTGATCCATTCAACACGTGCAATCTCTTTTCCGTCGATACGCCCTGCAATTTGCACTTGAATCCCTTTTGTACCCGTTTGTTCAGTTAATTCAATAGCTTTTTTCATTGCCTTTCGAAATGAGACTCTATTTTTTAATTGTAAAGCTATATATTCTGCAAGAATATTAGGTTGTCCATAAGGCTTTTCAATTCTTGTGATAGCAATGTTGAGTCTCCGGTTTACAGAATGAAATTCTTTTTGTACATTCATCTGTAATTCTTCGACTCCCCGCGTTCGTCCTTCTATTAATAAATTGGGAAATCCAATATAGATTATGACCTGAATCAAATCTATTCTTTTTTGAATTACTATATGGGAAATTCCTTCGAAACCTGAGGATATTCTCTTATTTTTTTTTACATAGTCCTTAATACAATTCCGTATTCTTTCATCTTCTTGTAGACCCTTGGAAAAATTCTTTGGTTTTGCGAACCAAAAAGAATGATGACTTTGAGTTGTTCCAAGTCTGAAACCAAGTGGATTTATTTTTTGTCCCATATTTTTCTATTCTTTTTCCATCCATTTTTTTTTCTAAATAGGAATCTAAAATTTAGATTTTTCTTTTAAAAAAATCTTTATATGACAAGTGGTTTTTTTTATCAGATAACTACGCCCTCGAGCCCGGGGTCTTAATTTTTTCACAATAGCACCTCTATTGACTTCAGCTTTACTAATAAATAAATCAGCTTCATTCAAACCCATATTATGACTAGCATTTGCTGCTGCAGAATAAACTAATTTTAAAATTGGATAAGATGCCCTATAAGGCATTAGTTCCAATATCATGAGTGTTTCTTCATAAGAACGTCCGCGAATCTGATCAATTACTCTTCGTGCTTTGAAAACAGACATACATATATGTTGAGCTAACACTTTTGCTTCTCTATCCGAATTTTCGTTCTTTATCATAAAAGTTCTCCCCCGCCAATGAATGATAAGTGCCTAGGTGAAGTATAGTATAAGATAAGTCAGAAAAGTGAGTATATTAGTATAC